AGGTTTTTTGTTGCTGTCGGAAAAAGTAGAAGTCCAACTCCTAGTAAAATAGGTACTGGAAGTGGAATGAAAGGGATGATCCATGAATATTGATATGTATGTTCCATAAAATAAAAAACCCTTTTTATTTTATTCTTAAATTTATTATTTCTTATTCACTGGTTTGTATATATATATTTTTTTTTTCAAAGGGGACAATACAAAAGCATGTGATTTCAAACCTAAATAGAATTTTTTTCGAATTAGTATAATCCTTCATAAACCTTTGAAAAGAAATATATATTCAAATCAAAAAATTAGAAGTGATTAAATAATATTACTAAGTTACTGTCACAAAAACGATTTGTCTTTTTTTTTTTACTACTAAATAAAATTTTGATTTTATGCAGATACAGAAAAAGTGAATTATAATTCCGTATTACAATAATTTATATACATATATTAAGAATAGAACAAAGATTTACACGAAAAAAAATACTTAATATTAATTATATAATAAAAAAACGTTACCGAAAAAAGTTATTTGAGTTTGATTAGTTAGAATTATTAAGGAATGAATTTTAATTATTGAATTTAGTGATTGTCTTCCAGTACACTAAATGAGTTTTTTTCAAAAAAAAAATATTATTATAATCGATATTTTTTTTTTTACATATGAAGTGAAGAAATTTAATAATTTTTTTTATAATATAATTTATAAATAAAAAAAAGTTAAAAAACAGTTGGGTTTTAAACTTTTGAATGTCTGTTTTGTTTTAAAAATAATATATAATAAAATTGGAAATAAAAAAATCACTCAATATGGAGTACGAAAGAATAGAATAATAAATGTCTTTGACATCCAATTATACCACTGAAAAACTTTTTTCATTTTTGAATGGCAGTTCCAAAAAAACGTACTTCTATCTCGAAAAAGCGTATTCGTAAAAAAATTTGGAAAAGGAAGGGATATTGGACATCGTTGAAAGCTTTTTCCTTAGGGAAATCGCTTTCCACAGGTAATTCAAAAAGTTTTTTTGTACAACAAAATAAATAAAAAACACTAGAATAAATAGAATTAGCCTAACTTCAAAAAAAAACAAATTTTTTAGAATACATATAAAAAAAAAGGAACAAAAAAAAAAAAAAAAAAAAAGAAACAATAATATATAGATAAATAAAGAAAGGTTCCTTTTTTTTTAATTTCCAAAACGGGGGATTCTTATTTTCCCCACCACTAAAATAATAAATAAAGATCTTGTATTTCCTCTTAAGAGGAAATACAAGATCTTTAAGCGAAATCAATAGGTTCTTGAAATTAATTAATTTAAGTGAAAAAATTTTCACTTTATACCTTTAGGAATTATTATTTCTCTGAATTCTTCTATTCTTTACTTGGAATCAAAGTTATAAAAGCATCTATCCACAATAATAGATAATAATAATAAGTAATAATATATTATATTATTTTTAAGTGATCAAAAAATCTTATGTTTGTACAATATAAAAAGATGCATGAAAATAGATATTTTGATAATTATTTTTTTTTTCATTTCTCTTGAGCAACTTAGGCAAATTTTATTTTATTTAAAATTTCTAAGGATTTTTGAGAAGTTTTAATTTTTAGAAAAAGCGTTTTTTTATTAATGAAATCAATTGTAAATTCCATTGAATTGGCTTCTTTATTTAAAATGGAATCTCGACAATTGAGTAAAAATTTGTTAGTATTGTTTTGAACAAGTTGCCGCTATGGTGAAATTGGTAGACACGCTGCTCTTAGGAAGCAGTGCTAGAGCATCTCGGTTCGAGTCCGAGTAGCGGCATAAGATCTTATAAAAGAGATATTATAAGTTTTATAATCAAATTAATACCCGACTTTTTTTCTAAAATCGGGTAAAACCTAGTATTAATTTATTAATTTTTAACAAATTTTTTATGATTTTTTCAATTTTAGAGCATATATTAACTCATATATCTTTTTCGGTCGTTTCAATTGTACTAACAATTTATTTTTTAACTTTATTAGTTAATTTAGATGAAATCATAGGATTTTTTGATTCATCAGATAAAGGAATCGTAATTACGTTTTTTGGTATAACAGGATTATTATTCACGCGTTGGATTTATTCAGGACATTTTCCATTAAGCAATTTATATGAATCATTAATTTTTCTTTCATGGGCTTTTTCAATTATTCATATGGTTTCCTATTTTAATAAAAAACAAAAAAATCACTTAAACGCAATAACTGCGCCAAGTGCTATTTTTATTCAGGGTTTTGCTACTTCAGGTCTTTTAAACAAAATGCCTCAGTCTGCAATATTAGTACCAGCTCTACAGTCCCAGTGGTTAATGATGCACGTAAGTATGATGATATTAGGCTATGGCGCTCTGTTATGCGGATCATTATTATCAATCGCTCTTCTAGTTATTACATTTCGCAAAGTAGGATCTACTTTTTGGAAAAAGAATATGAAAAAAAAATTTTTATTAAATGAATTATTTTCTTTTGATGTACTTTACTACATAAACGAAAGAAATTCTATTTTACTACAACAAAACATTAATTTTAGTTTTTCTAGAAATTATTATAGGTATCAATTAATTGAACAATTAGATTATTGGAGTTTTCGTATTATTAGTCTTGGATTTATCTTTTTAACCGTCGGCATTCTTTCAGGCGCTGTATGGGCTAATGAAACATGGGGTTCATATTGGAATTGGGATCCAAAAGAAACCTGGGCATTTATTACTTGGACCATATTCGCAATTTATTTACATATTAAAACAAATAGGAATGTTCGAGGTATAAATTCTGCAATTGTGGCTTCGATAGGCTTTCTTTTAATTTGGATATGCTATTTTGGCGTCAATCTTTTAGGAATAGGTTTACATAGTTATGGTTCATTTACATCGAATTAACTAAAACATTAACCAAAAAAGAAAAGAATCCAAATAAAAAAGAATAGCATCTATATATAACTTCATATAAGTTAAGAAATCTAATTGAGTTTTAGCAGTAAATCATCAAGAACCTTTTGAATCAAGTAGTACAATGATTCAAAAGGTTCTCATAATACAAAAACCAAAGACTTATTATTATAATTCAATTTACTGTTTTTTTTTATTTCCTGAAAACTATCCATAAAAATAATTAGATAAAATGGATTCGACCTTGTCACTTGCTAATGAGAGCACAAAATCAGGATAAATCCCAATACCAATTATGGGTATAAGAATAGAGATTGAAAGAAATAACTCTCGGGGTCCAGAATCAAAAAAAGAAAAGTTTTTGGCATTAATTAACTTGTATCCATAGAACATTTGGCGTGACATAGATAATAAATATATAGGAGTTAATATCATTCCAATTGCCATTACAAAAATAATTAAAATTTTTGAAATTAAGAAATATTTTTGGCTGGTAATTATTCCAAAAAAAACTATTAATTCCGCAACAAAACCACTCATGCCCGGTAATGCAAGGGAAGCCATCGATAAGATAGTGAACATTGTAAATATCTTTGGAATGGAGATAGCCATTCCACCCATTTCATCAAGATAAACAAGCCGGATTCTATCATAACTCGTTCCTGCCAAGAAAAAAAGTGCAGCGCCAATAAATCCATGAGAGATTATTTGTAAAATAGCTCCATTAAGCCCAGGATCCGTTATAGAACCAATACCTATAATTATAAAACCCATATGAGATACAGAAGAATAGGCTATTCTCTTTTTTAAATTACGTTGACCGAGAGATGTTGAAGCTGCATAAATTATTTGGATTGTACCGACTACCATCAACCAAGGAGAAAACATAGAATGAGCGTGAGGTAATAATTCCATATTGATTCGAACCAACCCGTATGCTCCCATTTTTAATAAGATTCCAGCAAGAAGCATACAGGTACTGTAATGTGCCTCGCCGTGGGTGTCAGGTAACCAAGTATGTAAAGGTATAATCGGTGATTTAACGGCAAAAGCAATAAGAAATCCAATATAAAATAGTATTTCGAGTGTGACAGGATAGGATTGATTAGCTAATAGTTCTAAATTTAATGTTGGTTCGTTCGAACCATATAAACTTATACCTAAAACTCCTATTAATAAAAAAATAGAACTTCCTGCAGTGTATAAAATAAATTTTGTAGCTGAATACAGACGTTTCTTTCCACCCCACATGGATAAAAGGAGATAAACGGGAATTAATTCTAATTCCCACATGATGAAAAAAAGTAAAATATCCCGAGAAGAAAATGATCCTATTTGACCGCTGTACATTGCTAACATCAAGAAATGGAATAATCGGGAATCCCGAGTAACTGGAAAAGCCGCTAAAGTAGCTAAAGTAGTAATAAATCCTGTCAGTAAAATCGTTCCTATAGAAAGTCCATCTATTCCCAATCTCCAATAAAAATCAAAAAAATTGATCCATTTATAATCTTCGGACAGTTGAATTAATGGATCGTCCATTTTAAAATTATAACAAAAAGCGTAGGTCGTTAGAAGAAGTTCTAAGATACAAATGCATATAGTATACCATTTATTGACTTTATTTCCCCTATGCGGGAGAAATAACATTAACGAGCCGGCAGATATTGGAAAAACAACAATTATTGTTAACCAAGGAAAATCATTCGTGGTAAAGACAAGATACACCAGGTCCAAAGAACGCGTACTCAAAAAAAATATATAAATAAAAAAATATAATTGAACTTTTTTGAGTACGAGTACTTGTCAATAAAAAAAAATAAAATGTATTCAAAATTTATTCAAATGAGGTTTTCGGTAACGTATCAATAAGCTAGACCCATGCTTCGAGTTGTTTCATGCCATAAATAAACTCGAACGCTCAAAAAATCCGTTGGACAGGCAGATTCACATCTCTTACAACCAACACAATCCTCGGTTCTTGGAGCAGAAGCTATTTGCTTAGCTTTACATCCATCCCAAGGTATCATTTCTAATACGTCTGTAGGGCATGCTCGGACACACTGAGTACATCCTATACAGGTATCATAAATTTTTACTGAATGTGACATAGGATCTATAGTTTTTTGAATGTCATAAATTTTCAATCTAGTAAACTTATAACTAAATCATATATTAAAATACTAGATGAAGCAATGATTTCCTTTAATCGAATTTTTTTAATGAATTCTGGCTCAATTGATAAAAAATGGGGCTAAAATACTTTGATTTCTTAGATTTTCACAAATATAATCTAGTAAGTCATAACCTATCATATATGCAAATTTCAACCTATAATTTATTTATGCTACTTATTTAATAAGGTCGATTGGTTGATGCGAGTTGATTTTCTGTTACGATAAATTGAAGAGACTATAGCTAATCCAATAGCTGCTTCAGCGGCTGCAATTGCTATAACAAAAATGCAGAAAATATCCCCTTTTAGTTGGGAATTATCAAAAAAATCAGAAAATGTTACGAAATTCATATTAACTGCATTGAGTATAAGTTCAAGGCACATAAGAGCCCTAACCATATTTCGACTCGTGATCAATCCATAAAGACCAATCAAAAATAAATAGGCACTCAAAACAAGTACATGTTCGAGTATCATTGAGCAACTCCTTATCAATTTTGATTCATTTCAATATGAATAATAAAAACAATTCACCGGATTCAATCAACTAGAATATAACAACAAAGTACGAATAAAAACTATATTAGGAAAAAAATTTCATAACATACACAAACACAAAGTTTTCTTTTGTCTTTACTAATTAGAACCCTTTTTTATTGACGAGCCACAGAAATTGCACCTATCAAAGCAACTAAAAGAATTATGGAAATGAGTTCAAATGGAAGAAAAAAATCTGTTGATAAATGAATTCCTATTTGTTGACTATTACTTATTAAATCTTGCTCTAAAATCTGGTTTAATCTTGTAGTCCAAATAACCCCGTACCATGACGTATCGAGAATAGTAGAAATTAATGAAAAAAGAATAGTTGTACAAACCAATGAAGTAATCCCATTCCCAATAGTCCACAGATTGAAATCTGTAGAATATTCTGAATCATTCATGAACATCACAGCAAATATGATTAAAACATTTATGGCCCCCACGTAAATAAGGAGTTGTGCAGCAGCTACAAAATGGGAATTTGCTAGAATATACAATAAAGATATACAAACAAGAACAAATCCTAAGGAAAAGGCTGAAAATATTGGGTTAGGAAGTAATACCACTCCCAGACCTCCTACTAGAAGACCGGATCCCAGAAAAACTAAAAGAAAATCATGTATTGGTCCAGGCAAATCCATTATATTATTAAAAAAAGAAAAAAATCGAAATCCTTTTCATGACCTTATTAATTTAACCGGGGAATTTGTTTTTAATATGTTTCTAATAGAGTGAAATTAGAATCTAATGGATATGAATTGATGTAGATACAATTATTAGACAGTTTCGCTTTTTTTATTCTAATATTTTCAACCTATATATTTCAAGAAAGTAATTACGAATATATTATATTAAAAGTATGAGCCTTAATACTTAATATTATTCTATAAATACAAGTTTTTAATTAAATTCTTTATATAATTCAAAAGTTTTGCATTCTTTTTTTAATAAAATTAATGGGTTTACCCATTTTTTGTTTGAGGTGAATTCAAAATTGTTCGAATAGTGTAATCGTCAATTACTGACATTGGTAAACGACCCAAAGCTATTTGATTATAATTCAACTCGTGACGATCATAAGTTGAAAATTCATATTCTTCAGTCATTGACAAACAATTTGTTGGACAATACTCAACACAATTACCACAAAATATACAAATTCCAAAATCAATACTGTAATTAAGCAATCGTTTTTTTCGAATATTGGTTTCCAATTTCCAATCAACAACAGGCAGATCTATAGGACATACTCGAACACATACTTCACAAGCAATGCATTTATCAAATTCGAAATGGATTCGACCACGGAAACGTTCTGATGTTATTAATTTTTCATAGGGATATTGAATAGTTACAGGTAAACGATTTGTGTGGGATAAGGTAATCATGAAACCCTGACCAATATACCTTGCAGCTCGTAGGGTTTGTTGACCATAATTCATGAACCCGGTTATCATAGGAAGCATATTGTAATTATCTATGAATAATTTGATCTTTGTTTCTTTCTCTTGTTTAAAACAAGTAATGAATATGTTGGATTCATTTTCAATTTAGAGTGAAAAGAGTTGGAAAGAAGTTGTTAATAATAGATTACCAAGGGAAATCGGTAAAAGAAATTTCCACCCAAGATTTAATAGTTGATCCATTCTTAGCCTAGGTAAAGTCCATCTGGTTGCAATAGAAATGAACAAGAACAAATAAGTTTTAGCTAATGTAATAAAGATACCAATTGTTGTTCCAAAAATTTGATCCCTTTCAAATAGCTCCAGAATCGATATATATGGAATAGAAATATTCCAACCGCCTAAGTATAGAACTGTTACAAATAATGAGGAAATTAATAGATTTAGATAAGAAGCAACGTAAAATAAACCAAATTTGATACCGGAATATTCAGTTTGATAACCTGCTATTAATTCTTCTTCCGCTTCTGGTAAATCAAAAGGTAATCTCTCGCATTCTGCTAGGGAAGAAATTAGAAAAATGATAAAACCTATAGGTTGACGCCATAAATTCCATCCCCAAAAACCATATTTTGATTGTGCCTCAACTATATCAACTGTACTTAAACTGTTAGATAATCCTAGTCGGTGATAACATTACTATTCTCACCGCTATTACAAAACCGTACATGAGGTCTTCGCCTCATACGGCTCCTCGGGGGCCATAAATAAATCTAAGGACCAGATTAGTATTATTTAGATGTGTTCTAAAATAGATTAAATAGAAATATATCTGGGGTCCCGAATTATACCAATGGAATTCTGTCTGCTCAAATTCTAAAAATAAAAAACGCGCTTCGGAATTCATCTCATCCTTTACAAATTTTCATTTCTATTTGTTGAGTAATAACTTAATCCTTTAATAAAACACTCCTTGTAAAAAAACTAGGTATTTCAGCCCGTCGTGGTTTTCAATTACAAAAAAGAATTAGACATCCTATTAGTTTATTATTCATGATAGAAATTCTATTTTATTTTCAAAATATATCAAAATAAATATCCTTGTTTCGTTCCTATTCTTCTTTCTTTTTTAGAAAAAAAGTCGGTGGACTTAAAAAATAAAGGATTATTTCGTTTCTGATAGTCATTACATTTATCGGTGGATGGGAGCATACTCTGAATCGGAATCTTGGGGAGTACTGCCTGATCATTTCTACTAATTTCAAGCCCCAATTAACCTTCTTTTTTTGTTATCTTATGTTATGTATAAATAGCGTTTTCAATTTGGTTAATCTCTATTACAAATTCTTTGTGTATTTTGGTGTTTCTAACCATCCACGTGTTTTTTTTTACCTAATTGCCGCTCACTTTATAATACATGTATGGTAATTTATATAACTGATAGTGAAAACGTCATACGGTTAATATTTTTTTTAACCCGCTTCAAGCCAGGATGACTAATCAACCAACCTTGGGGTAAAGCGATTCTTACGCTTATGTTTATTTCCGTTTAACCTTTGTACATAGGAAATGAGACTCAATTTTTCTTTTTACTGCTAATTTCTGAGCAGTTTTTTTTCACTCATATATAACTATCAAATTCCTTTTATTAAGATTAATCAAAAAGATAAATATATATATATATATTCCGTTTTTTAACTTATTCGTCTAGAAGAAACGGAATAGTCAAAATAAATGTTTATGTTTCAACGAATCGCACGTAGAGATATTGATAAAACACATAGAGTTAATGGTATTTCATAACTAATCGCTTGGGCAGCAGCTCGCAGACCACCTAAAAAAGAATATTTATTGTTTGATCCATACCCTGACATAAGAAGTCCAATCGGAGCAATACTTGAGATGGCAATCCATAAAAAAATACCGATATTGAGATCCGCTAAAACAAGGTGATTGCTAAAGGGAATTACTGAATAACTTAGTAAAATAGAGATAACTGCTATAGATGGTCCAATACTAAATAAAGGAGTATTTCCTCTAGATGGACGAAGATCTTCTTTGAAAAGTAGTTTTGTCCCGTCGGCTAGAGCTTGAAGAATTCCCAACGGGCCGGCGTATTCAGGTCCAATACGTTGTTGTATCCCTGCAGATATTTCTCTTTCTAACCACACAATTACTAGTACACCTGTTATGATTCCCAATACAAGAGAAAATATAGGGACAAATATCCATATGAGTCCATAGACCTCTTTTAAAGATTCCAATCTAACAAAAGAATTTATAGTTTGTACTTCTGTTGCATAAATTATCATTTTAACGATCAACTTCTCCCATAATTATATCTATGCTACCGAGTATCGTCATAATATCAGCCAATTTCATTCTTTTAACTAGTTCAGGAAGAATTTGCAAATTAATAAAACCCGGCGGTCGGATTTTCCATCTCCAAGGAAAACCACTTTGATCTCCTATGAGAAAAATTCCCAATTCCCCTTTTGGAGCTTCAACTCTTACATAAAGCTCTTGTTTCGCTAATTCAAAAGTAGGGGAAGGTTTTTTACTAATGAATCGATATTCAAAATCATTCCACTCTGGATTACTTTTTTTATCAAAGCCTCTGCTTTCTAAATTCTCATAGGGACCTCCCGGAAGTCCTTCCAGAGCCTGTTGAATAATTTTGATGGATTCTGTCATTTCGCTAAGTCGTACTAAATAACGAGCTAATGAATCTCCTTGTTTTTGCCACTGAATTTCCCATTCAAATTCATCGTAAGACTCATAACGATCAACTTTACGAAGATCCCATGGTATTCCGGATGCGCGTAGCATTGGTCCGGATAAACCCCAATTTATTGCTTCTTCCCCACCAATAATCCCAACGCCTTCAACTCGTTCTAAAAAAATAGGATTTCGTGTAATCAGTTTTTGATATTCAACAACCTCTGTTAAAAAATAATCACAAAAATCCAAGCATTTATCTACCCAACCATAAGGTAAATCAGCCGCTATTCCTCCAATACGAAAAAAATTATGCATCATTCTCATACCGGTGGCAGCTTCGAATAGATCATATACAAATTCTCGTTCTCTGAAAATATAGAAAAAGGGAGTCTGTGCCCCAATATCTGCCATAAAAGGGCCAAGCCATAACAGATGAGAAGCTATACGACTCAATTCCAACATAATTACTCTGATATAGCTGGCCCTTTTAGGAACTTGAATATTTCCCAATTGTTCTGGTCCATTTACTGTTATTGCTTCTGTAAACATAGTAGCTAAATAATCCCACCGCGTTACATAAGGTAAATATTGTATAATTGCTCGGTTTTCTGCAATTTTTTCCATTCCTCTGTGTAAATAACCCAATATGGGTTCACAGTCAACAACATCCTCACCATCTAGAGTAACAATTAAGCGAAGAACACCATGCATGGATGGGTGGTGAGGTCCCATATTGACTATCATAAGATCTTTTCCTGTAACTGGTCTCTTCATAAGTTTTTCCTTGATTCGTTCTGGCATGAATTAGATTGCTGAAAAAGAAGTTTATTAAAAAATTCAAGATCTAAAAAATTAACTAATTCATAATTTTGGAATTTAACGAGTTTTTAATTCCCGAATATTCAACTGATTAATTAATTCTTTATAACGTACTCTATTTTTTTTTGACAAATAAGCCAGTAGTCGTTGACGTTTTCCCAGAATTTTTCGTAGACCCCTCTGAGATAAATAATCTTTTCTGTGCAATTCCAAATGTGAAGTAAGTCTTCGTATCTTATTAGTGAAACTGAATACTTGAAATTCAACGGATCCCCTGCTTTCTTCTTTTTTTTCTTGAAATGAAATGAATGTATTTTTTATCATAAAAAGAAATCCTTCCCTTTTTAATATGAATTGAAAGATATGAATTTTACTGATCAGTAATAATAATGGTAGTTTTTTTTGTACAAGGATCCAAATTTAATTATCAACTTCTTAATTCTTAATTGAAAAAAGTCTAAATTTTGATCTAAAAAAGGAGGATTCTGTTAATTTATTTATGGATCTGCTCTGATTGGTATCTCTGTTATTAATTAAATGAATCTCACGTATAAAGATTGAATTTAAAACAATCCCTCATATTTGTGCATACAATTGTTTTCATATACCGTAACTTATATATTATATATAGTAAAAATATAGTAAAAAGGATCTATCATTAATGAATTTGAAATCGGGTATACATATGTATTCTTATGATACTGAAATGATTTCCGTTAGTAGTATTAAACCAATAGCGATTCATACAAGCTAAATCTTCTAATCGAAAATTGGGCCAAAGAAAGGATTTGAATTTAATTAGGTTATTTTTATCCTTATCAAGATCTTTCTTTTTATGCAAAACTGTGGTCAAATTTTGAATATTCGTATCAAATCTGGAATTTCTATCCCTCGCATTTTTTTTTTTTAAGTTGAAACAAATTAGAATTCTAAATTCTCTACGTCGTTTAGGGGATAGAATATTTTCAGGGACAAAGAAATCATAATTATTTTTTTTATCAATATAGCTTTTTTTTTTTGATCTTTTACTTATTTTGTATTTATTTTTATGAACCAATGAAATCCCTATGGTTCTATATATAATAAGTTGTCCGTCGTTTTTTACAGACAAACGGACAGGTTCAATAATCAATATTCCTTTTTTCATTAATTTTGCAAAAGTGAAATTCTTCTCAATCATTAGAATATCTAGGCTCATCTCTCCTCTTTCAATAGAAGATATCGCTATCTCGTTTGGATTTTTTAGTCTAACCAAGAGACAGTATACTTTTACATTATTGAGAATTTTTTGATTAAAAAAACAATTCCATCGCAATTGAAAACGCGAATACCTTTTGAGAAATAAATCAAGTTCCGCTTCGGTATTGCTTTTTAGTTGTTTTTTATTTTTACGTTTTTTTATCTTCGATTCTGCATAATTTTCTTCAATATTTTTTTCTTGGTTTGATAGAGCTGATTCCGGATTTCTTTTTGTTTCTTTATCTAATTCAAACTCTTCTTGACCTGCCGATTCGTTTTCTTCTTTATTTAGATTATAAAATCGAAGGGATTTTTTTTCATTTGATGGTATAAAACCTTTTTTCTTTAGAGTGATCCGTTTATTCACATTTTTTGTTTCATTAAAATTGAAAAGAAGTAATTTAATTGGTATGACCCACGGTTTCGTTTTATATGTACTAGAAAATAAGAAAAATTCTGGAAAGAAAAAAAAGTCAAAATTTGTTATACGATTATTTAGTATTTTTTCATTCATTCCCATCCAATCAAAAAAGTTTTTTTTTTTATTGGCAAGATCCGTCTTAGTTATTTTATCAAAAATTTGATAATTCTGAACTTTAGTCTTAATATATTTTTTTTGACTCTTGGTATCAGGTTCAATATTTACTTTTTTTCTAAACCAAAAGTTGAGACTTCTCCAATCCAAATATTTTCTATGCCGAATTTCCCCTATACCCCGAATATTATATTTTTCTATAAAACACGAGACTAACCAATTATCTAGAGCAATGCCTATAGACATATCAAAAATTTTTTCTGTAGAATGAATAGATTTGTAGCAAAAAAGATTATATATAGAATCCTTTTTAAAATTATGTTTTGGATTTAAAAACGAGTTGGCCTCAAAAAATTTTTGTTTTTTGTAATTATCAAAAATTTTTTTTTCATGTGAATCCACTTTAGTTAAACTTGGATTTAGAACGAGAGAGTCTTGGGTTATTTTCTTTTTCCATTTTTGGGTTACTAATCTAGCCCATGTAATCTGAGGTAAATTATATTGAGAATGACTTCGTAACCAGTTTTTCCATTGATTTACTTCGGAATTTAAAAGGGTTTTATCTTTCCATTCATAATGAAGGATTCCTTGTTCTTGAAAAAGCCCCTTTATTTGATTCTTAACAAAAAAGGATGTTATGTATATGTTATATTCAAAAACAGCCTTTAATTTAGAAAAGTTACTAACTTGAATTTGTGATAATTTGAAAAATACATATGCTTGTGATAAAGAGCATAAGTCATAACTAATTTTTTTTTTATTGGATATGAAATTTTTTATAGTCGAAATAAAAAAAATGGTATTTTTTTTATTTTTTTTTTTTTCTCCATTTTCGTCATTCTTGTAAATATATCTATCAAGAATTTTTTTTGTTGATTCAAAAAAAAGTTGTGTAGTAATTCTTGGAATATTAATGATACCTAGAAAAATAGTTATAGACAGTTGTTCAACGCAAAATTTTATAAAAAAAACAGATTTACGAATTAATCGAGTATTTTTTCTTTTTAATGTCTGCCAACTTTTTTTTGATGACTTAATTATTTTAGAATCATAACACGGTTTGTTACAACTATTAGTTAGTTTTTCTTTTTCTTTTGAAATTTCTTCTGTTTGATTTCTGATTGTCTTTATTCTATCAATCACATTTTTTATTTTGTTTTCGCTGAGTGAAGAATTTGTCCACTCCATGGATTTTTTTTGAACAGATAGTTCATGAATCATCTGATTACTCATTATTGAATCTTTTTTAGTTTCATTTAATTCATATATTTCTCTCAGGCCAACTAATGGAATTCGATTTTGTTTTGAAAGGTTTTTTATTTTTCCTTTTAGAAAAAGAAAGTTTTTGATAATCCAGTTTTTTATTTCTTTTGCGACTTTTAGGAAAATTGTTGCTCTTTCTTTGAAAATTCTTAAAACCAGAAAAGACTTCGTTTTGGATTTTTTGATTCTTTTTTTTAATTCTTTTAAAATAGGTTCAAAAAAAGAAGGCTTTTTTTGGGGAGAACCAAAAGGTACGTCAGTTTCCAGTCCCCAAACCGTTAAAAAACAAAAATCATTTTTTTCTCCTTTTGTTTTTTTTAGTCGAGCCTTCTGAGATGATTGAAATTTAGATTTATGCCAAGGTTTAAGATAAAACGGAAATAGGATTTTTATCTGAATACCATCCGTTAACCAGTTTTTTGGAAATTCTGTTTCGGATAGTTGAACCCCAGTATAAGTACATTTAACATACATTTCACGTTTCCAATCCTTTAAATCCTCAGACCACTCGGGAAATTGAAATAATAACATACGGATGCTATTTTTAATTATTATCAATAAAGGTAATATAATATATTTTCTAAGAATAGATTGAGTTACTAAGAGAGAACCTCTTATTATTTGAGTAAGTAGGAAGCTATCCCAAGTTTCCGCAATTTCTATCCGTATTTTTTCTTCTATTTTTGATTGTTCTTCTTCTTTTTTATCAATTTTTTTTTTTTTTTTCCACATGAAATTTCTAAGAATTTTTTTTTTTAGCCCCCATATATCAAACGAAAAAAAAAAAAGTTTATCTATTCTATCAAAAAAAAGGGGCGAATGTGCTTTTGCTTGAAAAAATGCCAAAATAACAGTTTTACGCCTTTGGGAACGCATGGATCCTTTAATAATCTCTCGACGAAAATCAGATTGTTGTGAATACCGGATCAAAGCCATTTCATCTTTTTGATCAGAATTTTGATTATCTTTGACATTAGTATAAATCTCGTTATGCGGCTCTTTATCAGTAAAAACCACTATACGTTTTGCTTTTCTTGAACGACGTCCAGGCTCCGTTGGTACATTTTCTTCAGTTTCGCCTTCCAATTCTTCCAACTCACTTGTTAATTTGTATGACCATCGAGGAACTTTTTTATTGATTTCATGGAAATTAATAAAATTTTTTATAAGAGTTTGATCATTATTATCAATTATAACGACATCAAATAAAAATTTGAAAATTTGTATTTCTTCTTCTGAATGAATTTTTTCTTCTTGGGGTTCGGAAAAAAAAGAAAGTTTTTTTTCTATTGATAAAGACTTTCTATTAAATTTTTCTATTGTTTGTTCAAATTTGTGAGAATTAATCTTCAGAAGTATACCATGAATCTTGTTTATCCAAGATCCTCTTA